AATGAATTGCCTGATAAAAAGGATTACCTTGATAGGGTAAATCATGAAATTTAATATTTCATTCATTATATTTAACAGAATTAAACTGTTTCCAAAAGAATCAAAATCTATCGTGCATCATACACTAAAATATAATAAAAAAGATAAGCTAAACAAGCTATTGGGTTCATACCCCACTTATAAAGGTTATAATCCTTTTCTTTTTAATTAAAAAAATTTCAAATAATATTTTTATTATTACTTTAATATTTGGTACTTTAATCACTATTTCTTCTAATTCGTGATTAGGGGCTTGAATAGGATTAGAAATTAATTTATTATCATTTATCCCCCTAATAAATGACAATAAAAAAAATTTATTAACCTCTGAAAGTTCTTTAAAATATTTTTTAACTCAAGCATTTGCTTCTTCTATTTTATTATTTGCAATTATTATTTTAATATTTTTTTTTAATAATAATTTATCACAATTTTACAGTTTAAATGAAATTTTAATTTTATCAACTTTAATATTGAAAAGAGGAGCAGCTCCATTCCATTTTTGATTCCCTGAAGTAATAGAAGGATTATCTTGAATTAATGGGTTAATTTTAATAACTTGACAAAAAATTGCTCCTTTAATATTAATCTCTTATAATTTTTGTTATAATTTTTTTATAATATCAATTATTTTATCTATACTAATTGGATCTTTAGGAGGATTAAATCAAACTTCAATTCGAAAATTAATAGCATTTTCATCAATTAATCACTTAGGTTGAATATTATTAGCGATAATAAATAATGAATTATTATGAATTACATATTTTTTATTATATTCTTTATTATCTATCTCAATTATTATTATATTTAATAATTTTAAATTATTTTATTTTAATCAAATTTTTAATATTTCTTTAATAAACCCAATAATTAAATTTTTAATTTTTTTAAATTTACTCTCATTAGGAGGATTACCCCCATTTTTAGGATTTCTACCTAAATGACTAGTAATTCAAAATTTAACAAATATAAATCAATTATTTATTTTAACTATTAGAGTTTGTTTAACATTAATTACTTTATACTTTTATTTACGACTATCTTATAGAATTTTTATATTAAATTACCAAAAAAATACTTGAATATTAAAAAATACTTATAATATAAAATTATCTTCAATAAGATTAATTTTAAATTTTATTTCTGTAAGAGGACTATTAATAATTTTAATATTTTATATAATTATATAAGAATTTAAGTTAATTAAACTAATAGCCTTCAAAGCTGAAAATATTTGTATTAATCTTTTAATTCTTAAGCTTAAATAAATTATTTATTCCTTTAGAATTGCAGTCTAATATCATTATTGACTATAAAGCCTGATTAAAGAGATAATTCCCATACATAAATTTACAATTTATTGCCTAAACTTCAGCCATTCAATCGCGACAATGATTATTTTCTACAAATCATAAGGATATTGGAACATTATATTTTATTTTTGGAGCATGAGCCGGTATAGTAGGAACTTCTTTAAGAATTCTAATTCGAGCTGAATTAGGACATCCTGGAGCATTTATTGGAGATGATCAAATTTATAATGTTATTGTAACTGCTCATGCATTTATTATAATTTTTTTTATAGTTATACCTATTATAATTGGAGGATTTGGTAATTGATTAGTACCACTAATATTAGGAGCACCTGATATAGCATTCCCTCGAATAAATAATATAAGTTTTTGAATACTTCCTCCTTCTTTAACTCTTTTAATTTCTAGAAGTATAGTGGAAAATGGGGCCGGAACTGGATGAACAGTATACCCCCCTCTATCATCTGGAATTGCCCATGCTGGAGCTTCAGTAGATTTAGCTATTTTTTCTTTACATTTAGCAGGAATTTCTTCAATTTTAGGAGCTGTAAATTTTATTACTACTGTAATTAATATACGATCGCCAGGAATTACTTTAGATCGAATACCTTTATTTGTTTGATCTGTTGTAATTACAGCTGTTTTATTATTATTATCTTTACCTGTATTAGCTGGAGCTATTACTATACTACTAACAGATCGAAATTTAAATACATCATTCTTTGATCCTGCTGGAGGAGGAGATCCTATTTTATATCAACATTTATTTTGATTTTTTGGTCACCCTGAAGTTTATATTTTAATTTTACCAGGATTTGGTATAATTTCTCATATTATTACTCAAGAAAGAGGAAAGAAGGAAACATTTGGAAATTTAGGAATAATTTATGCTATATTAGCAATTGGTTTATTAGGATTTATTGTTTGAGCTCATCATATATTTACAGTTGGAATAGATGTAGATACTCGAGCTTATTTTACCTCTGCTACTATAATTATTGCTGTACCTACAGGAATCAAAATTTTTAGATGATTAGCCACATTACATGGAACACAATTAACTTATAGCCCAGCAATATTATGATCATTCGGATTTGTATTTTTATTTACTGTTGGAGGATTAACAGGAGTAGTATTAGCAAATT